AAATAAAATTTTTACTGGATTCTTTTTGCTGGAGTTGAAACTCTCGAGTGCAAAAAATTAAGTTCTTACAAATAAATACTCAATACCCAAGTAGGCTTATAAAAAGGATCGTAATATGATCAATTGCTTTCTGGGTTGTCTCAGACCTTATGATTGGTGTTTCTTTTTTAGAGACAACACACACAAAGGATTTACTTGTTACTAATAGAGTCTAGTCTCTGTTCTTCTTTAGACCCTTTTTGCACTCCGATAGTATCCTAGATTGCGTCAATGCAGAGGAAATGAATGCATTTGTATACTATTAAATAAATTCAATTTTTTAAATTAAATATGAAGTTAAAGATCTTACGGAGCCTGCTCATGTATGACATGATTCGTATTTGATCATAGAAAAGATTCTCTTCAAGCAAACCGGCCTATCCTCTGTATGGGCTTACGTGATGGTTGGAACAAAGACACATTTGGTTGTGAATTCAAATGTGGCAGATAAAGATAACTAAGGGCACATATCTGCACAGACCAATCAATAGTTCAAGTCACACACTCCCATAATCCATTTTCTCTTCGGAAAATTCCCTTCAACTATTGATGCCAAATAAAAAATATTGCGGAGTTCAAGGGAAATATCCAAATACATGTCTTATTATTTTCAATAATCCATACTTGTAGCAATAAAATACTATCGTTCCTACCCCAAATGATAAATGATGAATTCAAAAGATCTATTCTATATCTTCTCTATAAAGGACCAGAAATCCCTTGTTTACGTATCATTGGGAAGTGCATTAACATAAATACGGCAGTAAGAAGCGGCAATACAAAAGTGTGTAAACTATAAAAACGAGTCAAAGTGGATTGTCCCACACTAGCACTTCCGCGCAATAATTCTACCAAAGGCGATCCTATTACAGGAATAGCGTCAGGTACACCTGTTACAATTTTCACTGCCCAATAACCAATTTGGTCCCAAGGTAAGGAATAACCGGTTACACCAAAAGATGCAGTCAATACACCCAGAACCACACCTGTAACCCAAGTTAATTCGCGAGGTTTTTTAAATCCACCGGTGAGATATACACGAAATACATGTAGGATCATCATTAGGACCATCATACTTGCCGACCATCGATGAATTGATCGGATTAACCAACCAAAATTAGCTTCAGTCATTATGTATTGAACAGAAGCAAAAGCATCAGTAACGGTCGGACGATAGTAAAAGGTCATAGCAAATCCTGTAGCCACTTGTACTAAAAAACAGGTAAGCGTAATTCCCCCTAGACAATAAAATATGTTTACATGAGGAGGAACATATTTACTAGTTATATCATCCGCAATCGCCTGAATCTCGAGACGCTCTTCAAACCAATCATAGACTTTATTGAGATAGGTGCGATCCCCCTCCGAGAACTGTATATGAGACTTTCATCTCGTACAGCTCAAGCAAAAACACCCAAATACTGGTTGGAACGGATATGTAATAGAAAGTTTGAAACTTCTTACTTTCCGATTCAATCTGCTCTGAAGATACGAATAAAAAAATCCGAAAGTTCTTCTTTATGGCGATAATACCAAATCAAGTGGGCTCAGTCATCTTTATCTTGATCCTTATGGGCCTCTTGAATCCTCTCTTCCCTATATCTTTTTCTTTTATTTGTTTTTTGTATATAATATCAAAATAATATATTTTTATTTTATTTGTTTTATTTATTATTAGTATTAGTATATTGATATTGATTGAATTGATAGGAATTATCTTGTTAAGACCCCATGAATCGATTAAAACCCCAGATTCATACTAGAACCACGATGATTTAATAAAAATACTAAGTTAAGCCCAAGGATTCCCTGAGTAAGAACCATCGGATCATCACTTATTCCACGAATAGATAATCACCAAAAATACGAAGAAAAATTTGTCTTTGCGTCAAAATAAGCATAAATAAATAGGCATTTGAAAGAAGAAAAAATTTATATTTATATTTCTTGGAAATTTTTTTGGAGCCCGGCCGCGAGGTTTTTATATTAAGTATGAATCATAGTTCAAAAAATTCTTAATCTATTTCATATATTCCGTGTTTCAGATATTAGACTAAATATCCGACGAAGTAGAAGCATCTCTATCAAGATGACAGACATATTCTCTGTACTATCAATAGGATCAATTATAACAAGTCACACACTCATATTCCAGAAATACAGAAACAAAGAAATTCCACGGTTGAACTACCAAAATAGAATGAGCTAGAAATCCGAGCTCTAAAGGATTCGTTTTTTATTGAAAAGCTAGGACTTGGAGGTTCTTATAGATCTAATTCATTGAAATTCCATCCAATAAAACGGAAGAATTATAAATCTCCAAAATAATAGATAAAAATACCGCAAATAAAGCCATTGCGACACCCATCAAAGGGGTCGTTCCCCACCCGGGAGCTACTTTACCATATTCCGAATTTAAGGGTTTTAATAAACTCCCTACAGTAGTTCGTCTTGGACCAGA